GTATATGTTTACTCAAACATAATATATATTGAGAGGATAAGGATAAAACCTTTTTTTATAAATAGAAAAATATTTTTTGATCTTAAGAAAGAAACTGAAGGATCCCTTAACTATAGTAGGATTTTCAATAGAACGAATCACACTTTTACCACTAAACTATACCCGCTATATATTCATTATGGTATATAAATACACCCTTTGTCGAATAAATAGGAGATAGGATAAAGATAGCGAATTGTGACAATTATGATTTTGCCATCTATTTCGTCTCCACGTTAAGAATCAATCAAATACAAAAAAATCAATAAAGTTCCACTTTTTTCATAAAAATTATTCAATTAAAAACATAAGTTTAAATAACATAAAAACCTCTGGTTAGATGGTTTGTTAGTTACATTTTTTGTTTGATAAGAAGTCATTATCATTATTAAATAATAGGTTTTTATTCCATATTCCATATATATGAAGGATTCAATTATAAAAATGCTAGATTTTTTATATGCTTATTATTTTTTTTCATTTTTCTAATCCCACACATTTTATTAGATAGATCTTAATTTATCTACTTAATTTATCTAATATTAAGATAGATCTTATCTGATAATATAGTAATTCCTCTCAATTGGAAAAAATTGTCTTAAATAAAGTAAAATAAAGTAAGAAGATTTATGGAATAAAAAAATGAATTCGAATTCGATAGAATTCTATTCGATTCCATCGAAATATTTTCAAAATATTTCAAAAAAATTAGAAGAATATATGGAAATATATTTCGTATATGAAATGTTATCACATGTTTTGATTTCTGACTAATTAATAAAGAGTCATCTTTGATTTGAAAAAAGAAAAAAAGGATATAAAATACAAAAAGAATCCTATTTAGTAATAATCATACTTTTAGGTATGAGAAGAGAACAAAAATATGAAAATTCGAATTTTTTTTGTTGTTGCTGTTTAAATTAAATATATTGATTTTATTAAATATCAATCGATCAAATATATTAATTTGTTTTTTATATACAAAAAAACTAAATAGAAACATTGGATCCTTATGATTCATGAGGGATTCCTTGAACTAAGAGTAGAGAAGGAAAAGCTTGGTTAGTATTTAACCAGATTAAGCTGGGGTAATAAATCTTCTGTCAAAAATAAAATTAACTCAAACAAATAAAATAAGTAAATAAAAAATTAAGTAAATTGAAGAAAATTTTTTTTGTTTTTAAGTCATTATCGAAATATTTCTAGTTTTATTATCAAAACTCTTTTGATAATAAAACTTGAAATATTTCGATATTTTTCTTTCTATCTTTTATACTCTCATATCTTGTTTTTATACTTTGATATCTTGTGTATTAATTCATTGAATTCATTGCAAAGAAAGTGAATAATTCAAAATTATTTTTATTTTTATTAGTATATATGAATTTGAATAATATATATTGAAGAATATAATATAGGAAAGTAGATTTCCTAATAAAGTTTTACTTTTGATTTCTAATCAAATAGAATAAAAACAAGGATTTTTCTAAATCTTTATTTCATATATCACATCACAGCGCAGATAAAAATCATTGATTTTTAATGCATTTGGGGAGATGGCTGAGTGGACTAAAGCGGCGGATTGCTAATCCGTTGTACGAGTTATTTGTACCGAGGGTTCGAATCCCTCTCTTTCCGCTCTCTATTATGTATGATTTTAGTATTTTTGGATTGAGAGGGATTTTGATTCATATGATTTTATCATCAAAAAATTATTGAAAAATTAATTAAAAAAAAAATGAAGAAAAAAGAAAAACTAAGAATTTATTCCTCACGCCCAGGATTACGCCCTGGATCATTAGATAAAAATCCGAAAATAAAAAGGGAAACAAAGAATATAACTACTGTATAAACAAAAAGTTTGAGAGTAAGCATTTTAAAATCTCCAAGATCTTTTTTTTGTTTTTAAGAGAATAAATTACCTTTTCTTACGATAAAAAAAACCTTGTTTTCTTTTTTTATTTAAAAATAAAATATGAGAAAGAATCTTTTTTTTTCCAATTTTTTATTTTTATCTTAATTTAAGAATTAACTATATTTCGAAAAAAAAGGTTTGCACTCATTGGAAGATCAGAATAGACAGATAAAAAAGCTGATCCCAATTTATGGCTGTAATGATTTATTGCATATTCATTTTGATTTTGGAAATAACTATAATATAAGATAAGACATTTTTTGATATCCATTTTTGAATTGATTTATTAAAGAATCTCATATTTCATCGAAAGCTTACAGCAGCTTGCCAAACAAAAGCTAGGAGAAAAAAGAGTACAGGTACAACAGGCATAAAATCTACAATTGGATTGAAAATCGCATAAGCTTCGGGCAATTTGGCGAAGAAAGAATTACTCGGATAAAGGACAGAATTAAGACAGATACAGATTAAACTAAAGATATTAAGCATAAAAAAATTTTGTTCTTGTAGATTAGATAATTTTATTAATTTAATTGTTTTTATATTATAAGGTAAGGAAAAAATGAGAAAAACAGATTGAAAAATCCTTCTTTAGGATTTTACCAAATCCAAAACCCTTTTCTCCACTCTTATTTGAAAATGAGAATACAAGGATTTCTACTTTCATACAATATCTTAATTATACTCTGTAAAATGATCAATCAAATTTTTGATTCTATCCTGATGTTCTCTTTATTTTTATTTAATTTATATGTGTTATTTTCTTTTTTATACTATAATTATGTGTTTGGATATTATGACTAGTTAATGAGGGCTCAATTTTTCTTCAAAAAAATAGAGTTCTTTTGAAAAACAAAATAGAAAATTGGAGTTTAATAGAAAACTTCCTTGGATTTGAACCGATGACTTTCATCTTCAAAAACCATTTTCTATCATCCGAAAACGCGAGGAAAAGGACTAGTATTGTTTTGGGGAGTAGGAACTGGGTTTTTTATAAGTCTATTTCTCTAGGATTAGGGTAGAATCGGCCGGAGAGTCCTGATTTCGATGAACAAGAACTAGACTCATTAGATTTTTGAATGAAAAGAAACACGTTTAATGGAAATCAAAAAAGAATTCGAAATAACATATACATATGAATATGATAAAAGATTAGAAAGATATTTTTTTTTCAATAGAAAGATTTTTGGAAACAAAAGTCAAAGATGAAGGGCTAGGAGATATAATAATTCACTGTTTTTTGAAATATTTCTCTAAAGGGAATCCTGAAGAGATTCCATATTTCCATGAAGAAGAACTAAATTCATTAGATTTTTCAAATTGAAATTGAATAGACTTAAAAAATTCATTACATTTCAAACTTCATTTTTTGTACATAAAAACAAGTTTAATAGAAACAAGAATAGATTTAAGATTCATATAAATATCATGAAAGATTAAAGAGAGAGAAAGAATTCTTTTTTTTGATAATAGAAACACTTTTGAAAAGAAAAGTCAGAGATGAAAAGAAACTAGAAAAAGTCAAAAGATATTTTGAGAAATATTTCTATAAAGGAATTTCTGAAGAAATTTCATATTTCGATGAAGAAGAACTCGATTCAGATCAAGAGGAACAAGAATCAGAAGAATCAACAGAATCTGAAGAAGATATACCTTACATGGATAAGGTCGATTCTTATCAAAGAAAAACAGGTTTGACTGACGCTGTTCAAACAGGAATAGGTCAACTCGACGGTATCCCTGTAGCACTTGCGGTTATGGATTTTGAGTTTATCGGAGGAAGTATGGGATCGGTAGTGGGTGAAAAAATAACCCGTCTAATTCAATATGCTACGAGAAAATCCTTACCTCTCATTATTTGTTGTGCTTCTGGAGGAGCTCGTATGCAAGAAGGAAGTTTCACCTTAATACAGATGGGTAAAATATCTTCGACTTTATGGAATTTTCAATTCCATGAAAACTTATTTTTAGTGTCACTTCTGACATCAGATGGTGTCACAGCCAGTTTTGGAATGCTTGGCGATACAATTATTGGTGAACCAGATGCAACCATGTACCCGAGGGTGTACAGGAAGCTGAATACTTATTGGAAAAGGGCTCGTTGGATTCAATTGTACCGCGTAATCTTTTCAAAGGTGTTCTTAGTGAATTATTGGCGTTCCACGGTATCTTTCATTTTTCTAAAAATAGAGGAGGTTTTTGCTAAAAATATTATGTGCATTTCTATTCGATTTATGGAATCTTTTTGTTATATTTTTTATAATGTTTTGCTCATTTTGGTTTGAACCACGATTTTATATCGTGGAACTTGATTCTTTCACGAACAATTTCGAATTATACATTTTAACCTATAAATGTGAATTATTTCTCCTAATACTTTCCCCGGTTCCATATAGGTGATCGAAAGGATCTAGGACAACTCACCAAAGCACGAAAGCCAGGATCTTTCAGAAAGTTGATTCCTTTTTCAAGAGTGCATAACCGCATGGATAAGCTTACACTAACCCGTCAATTTTGGATCCAATTGGGGATTTTCCTTGGGAGGTATCGGGAAGAGATTGGAATGTAATAATATAGATTCATGGGTTCTCTATTGATTCTATCCCTATGGGATAGAAGAAGAAAATCTCTTTTTGAGAGAAAGGGATGAAAAGGATTTCTTTTTGATATTTCAACAAATTTTTCAGAAATATCTGCGTATGGATATACAAAAGTCATGGTATAATATAAAACAAATCGTTATCAACACTCCGTATTTTTTTTGCAGGACATATAATGAATCAAATATCTTTCATAACGGAGGAATCAAAAAAGATGAAACAAAATAAACTCAAAAAGATGATTCCAAGTGGAGAACAAATGGAAGAGAAACGAAAAAATATAGAGAAAGAATTACTTGAAGAAGAACTAGATTTAGATCAAGAGGAACTGGATAAAATGAATGAAGATAAACTCGAATCAGATGAAGAGGAATTCAACAAATTGATTGGAAAGAAATATATTCGAAACGAAATAGAGCAACTATTTCTTCTCGCAGAAATAGAAACAAAAGCAGAAATAGAAGAAAAAGAAAAAAACCTTGCTTATGATGAAGATGCTAATCAAAATTCAAAAAAATCAATAAAATCAGAAGAATCAACTGAATTTGAAGAATCACAAGAATCAGAAGAATCAACAAAATATGAAGAATCAGAACAATCAACAGAATTTGAAGAATCACAAGAATCAGAAGAATCAACAAAATATGAAGAATCAGAAGAATTAACAGAATATGAAGAATCACAAGAATCAGAAGAATCAACAAAAGAATCAACAAAACATGAAGAATCAAAAGAGGCAAAAGAATATGAAGAATCACAAGAATCAGAAGGATCCACAAAATATGAAGGATCCATCTCTTTTTGGCTAGCTTCATTCCTGAGCTCTCGATTCTCTAAGGAAAAATCAGAGGAATCAGAGGAATCAACAAAATCAGAAGAATCAGAAGAATCAACATAACTGTCGTTTTATTTTTTTTTAATTTCTTTTTGTATTTTTTGTTATAATTGCTATGCTAACTATGTCACTTGCTAGTTTTTTTAGAACTTGAATGAAGTTAGGTTGAGATTAAAAAAAAAAGAAAGGATCTTTTTTAATATGAAATGGATATCTCCGTATCTTTCCTTACTTTGAATTTTTAACTTATACTTACTGAAAGATAATAAAATATGAAAAAACCTAAACGAGGGATTTATTCTCCACGTATGAATCGGCGTTTATCTTCTAAACGTTTTCGTTTACTTAGAACTATACGACGTAAAATACAAAAAGGACTTATTCATATTCAAGCAAGTTCTAACAATACCATTATAACTGTTTCAGATTTTGAGGGTCAGGTAGTTTCTTGGGATTCCGCTGGTACTTCTCGATTCAAAGGTCCAAAAAAACCAACACCCTATGCTGCCCAAACCGCAACAAGAAATGCTATTTATATGTTAGTGAAACAGGGTATGAAAAAAGCAGCAATTAAGATAAACGGTGCTGGTCCTGGAAGAGCTGCAGCATTAAAAAGCGTTGTTCATAGTGGTGTAAAATTAAGTTTCATACGTGATGTAACACCTCTGCCACATAATGGATGCCGGCCCCCTAAAAGAAGACGTGTTTAAAAAAAATCTTTTGATTAATTGAAAAAAGAAGCTCCGGTGTATAGAGAGGACCTCACCGTTTGAGAGGTAACCATAGAAACGATGGAACCCACTATTTTTTTGGAATGAATATCGAATTCTTTATTTAAGAATGGGAAGAAAAGCAAGAATCGTGGTTGGGAAGGTTCTAGTAGCAAAAGCCATTGGAATCGATATTTGATATATTGGAATAATCTGTTTTGTTATTGATTGACCCTAGACGGATAAAAGAATAACTGAAAGAAAAGAAATCGAATCTATTAGTTATTTGCAAAAATAGGCTGAATTATGAAAATAACAATGACCCTATGGAAAAGGGTTCAGTACGCAACTGCTTGCGGGATTAAACGTTGGGTTTTTCGCAAGCAGTTCTTAGTTGATATTTCTACATTGTTTTTATTTCTCTCTTATGTGATTTTAATGATATTTGTAATATGTATCCTATTAATCGCGGTATTCGTTTATTGCCGGTTCTTATTTCAAATATTGTTCAATTTTTTCTCGGATTTGAACGAATAACTTTCATCTTCAAAAACCCTTTTCTACCACTTCAAGAATTCCTTTTTAACGTAATTAAGATCGAAGTACCCGGTTGTGCATACATAGGTTCATTTTCCAGTAGATTCCAACCTGGTCATACCTAGTTAAACCCAACTCAGTGACCTTAATTTATTTTTTCTGGTATATACCTGATTTTTTGATTTTTCCTGATTGGAAAAATCATTCATGAAGATAGAAACACATTGGAGAAATGTATAAAATAAATATATGAAAATGACCCTAATGACCCTATGGAAAAGGGTTCAGTACGCAACTGCTTGCGGGATTAAACGTTGGGTTTTTCGCAAGCAGTTCTTAGTTGATATTTATGCGGCCTTAAAATTCTTTTTGGCTGTCTGTTATTTAATGTCAATGATATTTCTAATATGTATATTATTAATCGCGGTATTCGTTTATTGCCGGGACTTATTTCGAGAATTCTTCGGATAATCGATGATTTCCTGAATAATACTAATTCATGATCTGCGGGGGGTTTGGGGATGAAAGGGGGAAACAACTACCGAAAAGATAGTTGGGAGGGTTGAAGGTTCGAATGAGCAGGACGCGTTTTGGATCAATTAACCTTTCCCGTTCATCCCAAAATTTTTGAATTGATGATAGGATATCCTATTTTAATTAAAGCATTTCTAGTTTTAAGATTGAAAATCCACAAAAAGGACAAACTTTACAATTTTTTAATAAAAGGTATAAAAAAGTATTTTTCTATAGCTCTTTCTATTGCTCAATGTTGACAAATATATTTGTTAACATTATGGATTTCATTTACAAATGGAGAGTTTCGATCGAATCGAATCTTTGATTCATTTCGGTACTTGGGATCCTATGGATGACATTATAACTTTTACTGATCCCTACATGAAGGATCTTATTTATTTTGACAATATATATAATCTAAATCTAAACAATCTTTTTTAGAAAGAAAGATAGAATTTTCTATATTTATCTTTCTTAGTATTTTTTATCATTTATTTTTTTTTCAGTTTTTTTTCCTATTGACAAATTCTATTTGATCAATACAATATTGTATTGATCAAATAGAATTTGATCTATAGATAGATCAATAGATCTGTTTATTCTGTTCTCTATTTTTTTTACTCGAGCAGTAGGTTTAAATTTCATACATCTTTTTCTTCTTCTTAATGAAGAAGAATTTGATCAAAAAATAGGTGATTTTTCATTATTTTTTCATTTTGATTGGAATGGATTTCGATTTTCTCAATTTTAGTATTAGTAATTGAATTGAGATTTTTTTTTTATCGAATTTGTTATTTCTCTGTTGTTAATTTATCGTTTTAACAGAGTCGTGCAATAAAATTGATTTTATTTTTGATTTCGATCATATATATCTGTCTTTTTAATTTATCCGGGTTGCTAACTCAATGGTAGAGTACTCGGCTTTTAAGTGCGACTATGATCTTTTACACATTTGGATGAAGAAAAAAATTCGTCCAGACTTTTGGTAGAGTCTATAAGACCGCGACTGATCCTCAAAGGTAATGAATAGGAAAAAACAGCATGTCGTAATAAAAAAGATTTTATTCTTTAATTCTTTCAACTAAATTTACTATTTTATTTTTATTATTAGAAAATAACTAAAAGTAGAATTTTTTTGGACCTTATCCAATCACTTAATAGTTATAGTTCTAAAAAATTGTTTTGAGTTTAAAAAAGGAATTTCTGAATTTTAGCTGAGTCTATTGAATAAATGGATAGAGCCTGATGGCTCCAATTCTGATCAAATAAAAAAGAAACGAGCTTATGTTCTTTATCTTTATTAGAACCATTTTCCGATCTATATAGATGTTAAAAATATATTAGTACCGAATTCGGAAAAAGACGGATAAGTTCTTTTATGATTGAACTTTTGATCTGATTCATTCAAAAAAGGAATCCTAATTATTCTTTATTTTGAATTGTAGATGGATGTGTAGAAGAAACTTTATATTGATAAAAAAGATAGATTCCAAAATCAAAAGAGCAATTGGGTTGCAAAAATAAAAGATTCTAACCTTTTTTTTGAAAATCCGAAAAAATTAATAAACTAATTGGATAGAAAAAGGGAAAGAAAATATCTTTCTATTATTAGGATTAATAGAGCTGGCTTTCTCATTTCTTTTCCAGAGTATAGATATATATGTATATCTAAATAAATAAGAAAAACTCTGTTCTGACCATATTGCACTGTGTATCATTTGATAAACCCAGAAAAGGCTTATTTCTTCTGGTTCAAGTAGAAATTTAAATGGAAGAATTTTCAAATTCTTTAGAAAAATATAAATTTCGTCAACAACAATGCTTATATCCGCTTCTTTTTCAAGAGTATACTTATGCATTTGTTTATAATTTTGGTTTCAATGGTTCTATCGAATCTGTTAAAAAACTCATTAGCTATGATAAACTGATTAGCTATGATATTAAATCTAGTTTAATACTTGTAAAACGCTTAATTATTCGAATCTATCAATCGAATTTTTTGATGAATTCGGTTATTCAAAACTGTAACCAAAATCAAATTAATGAGTACAACCGCTTTTTTTATGCTCATTTTTTTTCTCAGATGATATCTGAGGGTTTTGCTTTTGTTGTCGAAATTCCATTCTCCCTTCGATTTTTACTTTCCTCCTCTAAAAAAAAAATATCAAAATTGCAAGATTTACGATCTATTCATTCAATCTTTTCTTTTTTAGAGGACAAATTTTATTATTTAAATAATGTATTGGATATATTAATACCTTATCCTGTCCATTTTGAAATCTTAGTTCAAATCCTTCAATGCTGGATCCAAGATATTTATTCTTTGCATTTATTGCGATTTTTTCTCTTCGATCATTCTAATTCGAATAGTATCATTACTTCAAAGAAATCGGTTTCTATATTCTCAAAAGAAAATCTAAGACTCTCTCGTTTCTTATATAATTCTTATGTATCAGAATATGAGTTTTTATTCCTGTTTTTTCGTAAAAAATCTTCTTGTTTACGATTAAGATCTTTTAGAAGCTTTCTTGAAAGAATTTACTTCTATGGAAAAATAGAACATTTTAGAATAGTGCATCATGTTTTTTTGAATAAAACTTTATGGATCTTCACAGATCCTCTCATGCACTATCTTCGATATCAAGGTAAAGCTATTCTAGCATCAAAAGGGACTGGTCTTTTTATGAAGAAATTGAAATCTTACCTTGTCTATTTTTGGCAATATTATTTTCATTTTTGGTCTGAGCCTAATAGGTTTCATAGAAACCAATTTTCTTATTATTCGTTCTACTTTATCGGTTATTTTATAAGTGTAAAAATAAATTACTTGGTGGTAAGGAGTCAAATA